TATACAATACAATGTGAGTTTGTAATACTATATAGAGTAGAAATATTGAATTAGCTTATGACGCCGACCGAGCCTTGCCTGAATTTAGGGGTTTGACAGGAATAACGGGGACTTTTCGGCGTAGGGGGGTAGGGGGGTTTGCCGCGCGCGAGGCGAGGAGGGGGGAATCATAGAGTAATATGTGGAATAAAGAATAAGGTTATGTACTTGAAAGAGTAGAGTGTAATTCTTAAGTATATGTCCTATATCATTACATTATCTTTGGTTACGTCAATTCAAATGGGTTCCCCCTTGTTAATTAATGGGAACACCACTGGAAATGTAATGTGAAATCCACCCGAAAAAAAAAAACCATATGCCTATAGGTGGCTGTTTACTTGGGGGGTTTTTGCTAATAAAGCACTCCACCATTAACTTATGCCAGGATAATTCACAATTTGGGGAGTATATAATTTTATGGACCTGAAATAGGAACCAAATGCCAGTAATAGTGCAGTTGTGCGACCCCCACAATTATTGTCCCTGATCGTTCAAGCATGTTGTATCTTAAGATATAGATAGTTGATGGTTTCTCACTGCCCCATAGCACGATATAAATTTTTATTGAGTTTTTAAGTAGTGTTAGATGAGGGTAAGCTATGCGGGTGTAATATTTATATACCGACCCAGGTCTTTAAGAATTGTCAGGTGAAAATTTCAGTGGTGCCGATGCTGGTCTTACTGTTGTTAACTGAGAGTAGTAAAGGTATAACCCAAATAGTGATGATATATTATGTAGTGTGCTAGACCATCGTGTAATATCATACAGAGAAATATACCATAACATGGTGCTGAGTTATGCATATTATGTACTAGAGCATAGGACATATATATTAGTCGGACATTATCTGTTACAGAAAATAGTTTATTTAGAATCCTAGCTTTGGGGGCTAGGGGTGGGAGTTAAAATCTCCCTTTTCTGGCACATGGGGGGATTTTAACCCCCAGTCTCCGGATTACAAGACCGGCGCTTTAAGATACATTTAAGCTACAAGGGCAGTTGAAATTAAGTAGTTTGTTTTCTAGTCATCCTGTTAATGGGTGGAAGATTAGAAATAGGGCGAAGTAGAAGACGGAGGCGACTTGGCCGATAATGATGTAGGGGTGTTCAACCGGCATGCCTCCGATTCAGGTTAGGATGAGTAGGTCTGCCACTAGGGCTCAGAATAGGAGTTGGGCTAGGGGGCGGAAGGTTGCTCCTTGTTGTTTTGATGTGTGGAGTAATGGTACTGCTATTAGTACTAGGATTGAGGAGAATAGTGCTAAGACGCCGCCTAATTTGTTTGGAATGGCTCGTAGGATGGCGTAGGCAAATAAGAAGTATCATTCTGGCTTGATGTGTGGGGGAGTTACTAGCGGGTCAGCGGGGATGAAGTTTTCCGGATCTTTTAGCAGGTTGGGTGCGAGTGTTGCTAGGGACACTAGGGCTGTGATGAAGATTATAAATCCCAGTACGTCTTTGAGTGAGAAGTATGGGTGAAATGGGATTTTGTCTGGGTCGGAGTTTAGGCCAATTGGGTTATTAGATCCTGTTTCGTGTAGGAATAGGGCGTGTAGTACAGTGGCTGCAATGATTATGAATGGGGTAAGGAAGTGAAATGCGAAGAATCGGGTTAGTGTTGCATTATCTACGGAGAAGCCTCCTCAGACTCATTGCACTAGGGAATTTCCTACATAGGGGATTGCTGATAGTAGGTTTGTAATTACTGTAGCACCTCAAAATGATATTTGTCCTCATGGTAGGACGTATCCTACGAATGCTGTTACTATTACTAGCAGTAGCAGGACTACTCCAATGTTTCAGGTTTCTTTGTGGAGGTATGAGCCATAGTATAGGCCTCGTCCGATGTGTATATAGATACAGATAAAGAATAAAGAGGCCCCGTTTGCGTGTAGACTTTGGATAATTCAGCCATTGTTTACGTCTCGACAGATGTGGATTACAGATGAAAAGGCGGTCGAGATATCGGAGGTATAATGTATGGCTAGAAATAGTCCTGTTACGATTTGTACTGCTAGGCAGACTAATAGGATGGAGCCAAAATTTCATATTGTAGAAATATTGGAGGGGGCAGGGAGGTCAATAAGTGCACTATTAATTGTTTTGAATAGGGGGTGTGTTTTTCGGGTGATCATTCAGTTCTTATAGTTGAGTTACAACGGTGGTTTTTCAAGTCATTAGTCCTGGTTAAAGTCCGGGTAAGAATTTATGACATGTTTCATTGAATTAGTCGGGCTTAGCCTATATATTGGTGTTATTGGGGTTATTACTTGTCCTTCGCCGTATTATGCAGCGTTGAGTATAGCGTTAGCAGCGGGGGCTGGGTGTATTACATTGGTTTGGCATGGTGGGACGTTAATTGGGTTAATGTTGTTTTTAATTTATTTGGGTGGAATGTTGGTGGTTTTTGCGTATTCGTCAGCTCTGTCGGGTGAATTGTATCCTGATTCGTGGGGCGAGGGGGTGGTCAAGTTTTATGTTTTGACATATCTAGTTGGGTTTGGGGTTGCAGCTTTGTGGTTTAAGTATATGCGTGGGGGGTGACGGGTTGTAATGGATGAGTATAGTGAATTTTATGCTCGGCCTGGGGACATTGGGGTAGGCTATGTGTATTATGATGGAGGGGCTATGTTGTTGGTGTGCGGGTGGGCGTTGTTGTTGTGTCTTTTTGCGGTGTTGGAGTTGACTCGGGGTTCTAAACGGGGTGCGCTTCGGGCTGTTTAGGTTATGGTTAGGATAATCCCGGCTAAGGTTATAGAAATTAGGTAAGAAGCCATGTAGACTTTGACAGAGTCTTGGCCGGGACTATCGAAGAAAGAGGTTAGGCGATGGTGTGCTGGGTGTAGGGTTTTAGGCCCAATTTCTAGTCATTGTCGGTCAATTTTGGTGGCTTGTTTGCCTAGAGTTAGGGTGAGTTTTGGTATGGCTCGATGAATAATATTTGGGAAGAATCCTAGTATATTAGAGAAGTTGTGTAATGTCAGGGTAGGGGTAATTTTGGTTTGTTTAGAGGTTGCATTGGCTATTGTTAGTGCAATGATGACTCCTATAATTGTAACAATTAGTGCGGCTAGTTTTATCTGAGGGGTTATAGTTATGGTTGGAGTTTTTAGTGGTAGGAAATTGGAGGTGATAATTAGTCCTGAGATAATACTTCCTCAGGCTAGGCGTTCGATGGGTGCAGTTATTGTTTTATCATTTTCATTAATTGGAGATAGGGAGGGGAATCGGGGGGAGCCTATGATTACGAAGAAGACGACTCGGAGGCTGTATACTGCTGTGAATGATGTGGCGATTAGTGTTAGGATCAGGGCTCAGGCGTTTAAGTGGGAGGTATTTAGGGCTTCAATGATAGCATCTTTTGAGAAAAATCCTGCAAGGAAGGGTATTCCTGTTAGGGCCAGGCTGCCAATGATGAGGCAGGAGGTTGTGAATGGTATTAGTTTATGTAGACCTCCCATTTTTCGGATATCTTGTTCGTCGTTTAGGCTATGAATAATTGATCCAGAGCAAAGGAATAATATAGCTTTGAAAAAGGCGTGGGTACAGATGTGGAGGAAGGCTAATTGGGGTTGATTGAGTCCGATGGTGACTATTATTAGTCCTAGTTGACTTGATGTTGAAAATGCTACGATTTTTTTGATGTCATTTTGTGTTAGTGCGCAGGTGGCTGTAAACAGAGTTGTTAGGGCTCCTAGGCATAGGCAGATGGTTAGGATAAATTGGTTGTTTTCTATTAGGGGGTGTAGGCGGATTAGGAGGAAGATACCTGCAACTACTATTGTGCTGGAGTGTAGTAGGGCTGAGACTGGGGTTGGGCCTTCTATTGCTGAGGGTAGTCATGGGTGTAGTCCAAATTGGGCAGATTTTCCTGCTGCTGCTAGGATGATTCCTATTAGGGGGATTGTTAGGTCTAAGTCTTTGGATAATAGGAAGATTTGGGGGAGCTCTCATGAGTTGAGGTTTATTGCGATTCAAGCAATTGCTAGGATTAGCCCTACGTCTCCGACTCGGTTATACAGGACTGCTTGGAGAGCTGCTGTATTAGCATCGGCTCGGCCGTGTCATCACCCAATTAATAGGAAGGATATAATTCCTACACCTTCTCATCCGATGAATAGTTGAAATAGGTTGTTAGCAGTTACTAGAATGATTATGGCTACTAAGAATAGTAGTAAGTACTTAAAGAATCGGTTTAGGTGAGGGTCGGAGTGTATGTATCAGGATGCGAATTCTAAGATTGATCAAGTAACGTATAGGGCAATGGGGGTGAAGATTAATGAGTAGCTGTCAAATTTAAAGCTTATATTAATGTCGAAGTTTGCAGTGTTTATTCAATTTCATGTGGTGATGACGGTTTCTGTTCCTTGATCTAAGAAGATGATGAGTGGGAGTATGTTAATGAAAAATGCGGTAATTACGGCAGCCTTGACATGTTTAGTAGCTCAAGTCCGGTTAAAGGGTTTTGGGTTGAGGGTTGTAATGATGGGTCATGTAAGAATTACTAGAGTGAGTAGTAGGGAGGTGGTTGCAATGGTATTTAGCATAGCTGCTACTTGGAGTTGCACCAAGAGTTTTTGGTTCCTAAGACCAACGGATGAGCTATTATCCTTTAGGAGCGGGTTGAATGAGCCGCGGAGTTTAACTGCGGGGGTAAAGGATTAGCAGTCCTTACTGCTTCAGGCCTCTTTCGGTGGATAAGAGGAATTTAACCTCTATTATTAGAATCACAATCTAATGTTTTATGTTAAACTATATCCGCAGAATCATCATCCTCACATTACTTCTGGTTTTGCTATGAGGAGGATTACTGGTGCTAGGTGAAGAAACATAAGTAGGTGTTCTCGTGTGTGTGAGGGGGGAAGATTTGTAATATGTTGTGGCAGGGGACCGCGTTGTGTTATTATATATAGGTATAGGGAGTAGGCAGCGGTAATTAGGATCCCCGCTCCCGTTATTGTTAGGGTTCGAGAGGATCAATTAAATAGGGCTGTAACGATTATTAGTTCTCCTATTAGGTTGGGTAGTGGGGGTAGTGCCAGGTTTGCTAAGTTAAAGATAAATCATCAAAGGGCTGTGAGTGGGAAGATAATTTGTAGTCCTCGGGCTAAAACTATGGTTCGGCTGTGGGTACGTTCATATGTAGTATTAGATAAGCAGAATAGAGCAGAGGACACTAGGCCGTGGGAGACCATAAGTACTAGTGCTCCGGTAAATCCTCAGGGGGTTTGGAGTAGGATGCCACAAGTTACGAGCCCTATGTGGCTGACAGATGAGTAGGCGATTAAAGATTTTATGTCTGATTGTCGAAGACAGATGGTGCCCGTTATAAAAACGCCTCAGAGGGCCAGTATAATAAAGGGGTATACTAGGTCTTTTGACATGGGACTTAGGATAATTATTACTCGTATCATGCCGTATCCTCCCAATTTTAGTAAGACTGCTGCTAGTACTATGGATCCTGCTACTGGGGCTTCTACGTGGGCTTTTGGTAGTCAGAGGTGAATGCCGTATAGGGGCATTTTTACTAAGAAGGCAATTAGGCACCCTGCTCATCAAAGTTTGTCCCCTCAGGAGTTGGGGTTTATTGGTGGTTGAATATATTGAATGATAGGTATTGAGAGGGTCCCTGTAGTTTGATGTAGTATTATTAAGGCTACCAGCAGTGGTAGTGAGCCTGCTAGGGTATAAAATAAGAAGTATGTTCCGGCGCTTAGTCGTTCGGCCTGATTGCCCCATCGGGTGATGAGAATAAGAGTGGGGATTAGGGTTGTCTCAAATATTACATAAAACATGGTGATTTCGGTGGCACTGAATGCTAGGATTAGGGAGGTTTGGAGGGAGGCCAAAAGAGTGATAAAGGTTCGTTGTCGGTTGATGGGTTCTGTTTTAGTGTGGTGTTGACTGGCCAGGATTATGAGTGGCAGAAGTCAGCAGGTAAGGACTAGCAGGGGTGTTGATAGGGGGTCTGTGGCCATGTATAGGTTGGTGGCTGTTCATCCGGTTTCAAAGGATCATTTAATTAAGATGAAGCTAATGGAGGCAATAACTATACTGTGGACAGTTATGTTGGTTCATAGTCACTTGGGAGAGGAAAGTCAGATTGTTGGAAATAGTATGATGGTAGGGATTAGAATTTTTAGCATTTTAGTAGGTTTAGGGCTTTGATTTGATTGGAGCCGTGGGTTCGGGTTGTGGCAACTAGCAGGGCTAGGCCTGCGGCAGCTTCACAGGCTGAGAAGGTTAGCACTATAATAGGGGCTGCGTAGGAGGTGGTTGATTCATGATGCAGTGTTCATAGTGAAAGGCCGATAAATAGGCCTAGTATTACTGTTTCTAGACACAGTAGGGCTGATAATAGGTGTGAACGATGGAAGATCAGGCCTATTATTCCTGTGAAGAATGTGCCGCCAAAGACGATTGTTACAGACATTGTAAGGGAGTCGTGGGTTTTAACCGCGATTCTCTGAGCCGAAATCAGAGGTCTTATATTTGGACTAACTGCCTATTGGGCTCATTCTAGGCCTCCTCGTAGTCATTCATAAATTAAGCCTAGTGTGAGTAGTACTAGAATGACTACGGCTCATGTTAAAGTACATAAGGGGTCTGATAGTTGGATGGCCCAGGGTAGTGGTAGTAGGAGAGCAATTTCTAGGTCAAATAGCAGGAATAGAATGGCCAATAGAAAGAAGCGTAGGGAGAACGGGAGTCGTGCTGATCCTCGTGGTTCACAGCCGCATTCGTAGGGAGATAGTTTTTCGGCATTGGGGCTTTTAAGAGGGAGTCAAAATGCTACGAGGGTAAGAATTAATGACAGTGCTGTGGAGAGGGTCAGTATGGTTGTAATTAAATTCACTATCTTTCCTTGGATTTTAACCAAGACCGGGTGATTGGAAGTCACTTGTACTTTTTGATACTAGAAAGATATGAGCCTCATCAGTAAATGGAGACATATAGGAATAGTCATACCACATCTACGAAGTGTCAGTATCAGGCGGCTGCTTCAAATCCGAAGTGGTGGTCTGATGTGAAGTGGTATTTAATTTGTCGTAGTAGACAAGTGGTGAGGAAGGTGGAGCCAATGATGACATGTAGTCCGTGGAAGCCTGTTGCTACGAAGAATGTTGAGCCATAGACCCCGTCTGCAATGGTGAAAGGGGCTTCGTAATATTCTATGGCTTGAAGGATTGTGAAGTAGAAGCCTAGTAGAATTGTTAGAGTAAGGGATTGAATTGCTTGTTTGCGTTCTCCCGCCATAATGCTATGGTGGGCCCATGTGACTGTGATGCCCGATGCTAAGAGGACTGCGGTATTAAGGAGGGGGACTTCGAATGGGTCTAGGGTTGTGATACCGGTGGGAGGTCAGCATCCTCCTAGCTCAGGGGTAGGGGCGAGGCTGGAGTGATAAAAGGCTCAGAAGAACCCTAGGAAGAAGAACACTTCGGAAGTAATAAAGAGGATTATACCATACCGTAGGCCTTTTTGTACGGGGGGTGTGTGGTGACCTTGAAATGTGCCTTCTCGTACGATGTCTCGTCATCATTGATACATTGTTAAGATTAGTAATATTAGGCCTAGGGTTATCAGCGTAATATTGTGGAAGTGGAATCAGATTGCTAGACCTGATGTTATTAAAAGGGCAGCGATTGCGCCGGTCAGAGGCCAGGGGCTCGGGTCTACTATGTGGTATGCGTGTGCTTGGTGGGTCATTATACGTTTTCTTGTAGGTAAAGGCTTAGCAGTAAAACAAATACATAGGCTTGAATAATGGCTACCGCAATTTCTAGTAGTGTTAGTAATACTAGTAGTGTGGCGGTGAGCATTGCTACTGTGGTTATTGTTGGTGCGAGTGTAATAGTTGCGGTTGAGATTAGTTGGATTAGCAGGTGACCTGCTGTTAAATTGGCTGTTAGTCGTACGCCCAACGCTAGGGGTCGGATAAATAGGCTAATTGTTTCGATAACGATTAGGATGGGGATGAGTAGGACAGGGGTTCCTTCTGGCAAGAGGTGGCCGAGGGCTGCTGTTGGTTGGTTTCGTAGCCCAATAACCACAGTTGCTAGTCACAGCGGGACGGCTAGGCCCATATTTAGTGACAGTTGGGTTGTGGGTGTAAATGTATAGGGGAGTAGTCCTATAATATTTAATGTAAGAATAAATATTATTAGGGAGGCTAGGATCATGGCTCATTTGTGTCCCCCTTGGTTTAGCGGTGTTAGTAGCTGTTGTGTAAATGTTTTAATAAATCAGCTTTGGAGGGACATGAGTCGATTGTTTTGGTATCGGTTAGTTGGGGTGAGAATTAAGATTGAGGGTAGTGTAAGGGCAATGGCGATTAGGGGAATTCCCAGGTATGTAGGGCTTATGAATTGGTCGAATAGGTTTGGTGTCATGGTCAGTTTCAGGTATTTGATTCCGGTTTCTTAGTGCTTAGGACTGTAATTTCATTTGTGAAGGTGCAATTTAATACTTTGTTTGGGAGTACTGTTAAGAAGATCAGTCATGAGAGTGCAAGAATTATGAATCACGGGTCTGGATTTAGTTGTGGCATGTCACTAGAGGTGGTTTGGGGCCACCAGTCTTTAGCTTAAAAGGCTAATGCTTGTCCGTTTAGCTTTCTAGTGAGGCGTCAAGCATTAGTGAAGATCAGTTTTCAAAGTGTTTTAGCGGGACAGCCTCTACGACGATTGGTATGAAGCTGTGGTTTGCTCCGCAGATTTCAGAACATTGTCCGTAAAATACTCCAGGCCGAGAGGTAATGAAAGATGTTTGGTTAAGACGTCCTGGGACGGCGTCTATTTTGACCCCTAATGCGGGGACAGCTCAGGAGTGTAGAACGTCTTCAGCTGAAACAAGTACCCGGATGGGGGATTCCATTGGAATCACTATTCGATGGTCTGTTTCTAGCAGGCGGAATTGGCCCGGTAAGAGGTCTTGTGTTGGGGTTATATAGGAGTCAAAGGTCAGGTTTTCGTAGTCAGTGTATTCGTAGCTTCAGTATCATTGATGTCCTATAGCTTTCACGGTCAGGTGGGGGTCGTTGACTTCATCTATTAGGTAAAGAATCCGTAAGGATGGGAGGGCAATTAGGATAAGGATTACTGCTGGTAGGATGGTTCATACAATTTCAATTTCTTGTGAGTCTAAAATGTATTTATTAGTAAGTTTAGTGGTGACTATTACAACAATAATGTATAGTACTAGAGTGCTAATTAGGAAAACAATCATGAGGGCGTGGTCGTGGAAGTGTAGAAGTTCTTCTATTATGGGGGAGGCTGCGTCTTGGAATCCTAGCTGAGAGGGGTGGGCCATTAAAGCTTTAGGGCTTGGGGATACGCAGGGCTTTAACCTACAATTTCGTCTTGACAAGGCGATGTAATGGCTTATACTAGTGTCCCGTTAAAAGAAAGTGGCAGAGTGGTTATGCAGCTGGCTTGAAACTAGCTTATCGGGGTTCGATTCCCTTCTTTCTCGTTAGTTTGGACTTGTACAAAGGCCGGCTCTTCAAATGTGTGGTATGGGGGTGGGCATCCGTGAAGTCATTCTACGTTTGTAGAGGTTAGTTCTACGGAAAGTACTTCTCGTTTGGCGGTAAAAGCCTCTCATAAGATGAACAGGAATATTACAACTGCTACTAGGGAGATAAGGGAGCCAATTGATGAGACAATATTTCATAGTGAGTAGGCATCCGGGTAGTCTGAGTATCGTCGGGGCATGCCTGCTAGTCCCAGAAAGTGTTGTGGAAAGAAGGTTAGATTGACGCCTACGAATATTGTGGTGAAGTGGATTTTTGTTCATGTGTCATGCATTGTATATCCTGTGAAGAGGGGGAATCAGTGTACAAAGGCTCCCATGATAGCGAATACTGCTCCTATTGATAGGACGTAGTGGAAGTGGGCTACTACGTAGTATGTGTCGTGTAGTACGATGTCCAGGGATGAGTTGGCTAGTACAATCCCGGTTAGTCCTCCCACGGTGAAGAGGAAGATGAAGCCTAAGGCCCATAGTATAGGGGTTTCTCATTTAATTGATCCCCCATGTAGGGTTGCGAGTCAGCTAAATACTTTCACGCCTGTGGGGATTGCAATGATTATTGTTGCGGATGTAAAGTATGCTCGGGTGTCTACGTCCATTCCCACCGTGAATATATGGTGAGCTCAGACAATGAATCCTAGAAGGCCAATGGCTATTATGGCTCAGACTATTCCCATATATCCGAAGGGTTCTTTTTTCCCGGCGTAGTAGGCTACGATATGGGAGATCATTCCAAACCCTGGGAGAATTAAAATGTAAACTTCTGGGTGTCCGAAGAATCAGAAGAGGTGTTGGTAAAGGATTGGGTCTCCTCCCCCTGAGGGATCAAAGAAAGTAGTGTTTAGGTTTCGGTCTGTTAAGAGTATTGTGATGCCGGCAGCTAGGACTGGTAGTGATAGCAGTAGCAGTACTGCCGTGATTAAGACTGCTCACACAAATAGGGGAGTTTGGTACTGTGAGATTGCCGGGGGTTTTATGTTGATAATTGTTGTGATAAAGTTGATGGCCCCTAGAATAGATGATGCTCCTGCAAGATGGAGGGAGAAGATGGTTAGGTCTACGGAGGCCCCTGCGTGTGCTAAGTTTCCGGCTAGGGGAGGGTAAACAGTTCAACCTGTTCCCGCGCCCGCCTCAACTCCAGAAGAGGCGAGTAGTAGTAGGAAGGATGGGGGTAGGAGTCAGAAGCTCATGTTATTTATTCGAGGGAATGCTATGTCCGGGGCACCAATTATCAGAGGGACGAGTCAGTTGCCGAACCCTCCGATCATAACAGGTATTACTATAAAGAAGATTATAACGAAGGCATGTGCAGTGACGATAACATTATAAATTTGGTCGTCACCTAGAAGAGCTCCCGGTTGGGCCAGCTCTGCTCGGATTAATAGGCTAAGGGCTGTGCCGACTATTCCGGCTCAGGCACCGAATACTAGATAGAGGGTGCCAATGTCTTTATGGTTGGTTGAGAAGAATCAGCGTGTGATTGTCACAGGTAGGGTGGTCGAGAGTTTAGGCGGTGGATTGTAGCTCCATAAACAAAGGTTCAATTCCTTTTCCTATCAAGTCCCGTGGTGTAAAACATTTCGGATTGCAAATCCGAAGAAGCAGGTTAATGGCCTGCCGGGGCTTTTCCCGCCTTTTTGAAAGGAGGCGGGGAAAGTAGATGAATGCTCGCTGGCTTGAGCGTCTAGCTGTTAACTAGGAGTCTGTAGGATCGAGGCCTTCTCATCTAGAAAGGCTTTAGCTTAATTAAAGTGTCTGAGTTGCATTCAGGAGATGTGGGATAGTGTCCCACAAGTCTTATACAGGGACTAGGAGATTTTCACTCCTACTTAAAGCTTTGAAGGCTTTTGGTCTGGGTTATCCTAAGTCTCTAGTTTATTAGTGCTTGGGCTAATGGGGTTAGGGGTAGTAATGTTAGGGCAGAGGTTATGGATGTGGCGAGTAGGGCGGAGCTTTTTTTGGTTTTTAGGCGCCATGGAGTGAAAGAATTGTTTGTGTTGGGGGCGGTTGTTAGGATCATGGCGTAGCACAGCCGTAGGTAGAAGTATAGGCTTATAAGTGAGCTAAGTGCTAGGGTGACAGCAGTTAGGGGGAGTCCTTGTGCGGCAAGGTCTTGTAGGATTAATCATTTTGGTATAAATCCTGTTAGTGGGGGGAGTCCGCCTAGGGATAGTAGTGTTAGGGAGGCGATGGCTGCTATGGCGGGCGCTTTGGTTCAGGTTACCGCTAGTGTGTTGATTTTTGTTGCGGATATTAGTTTGAAGATTAAGAAGGTTGCTGATGTTATAAAAATGTATGTTATTAGGACTAGTATTGTTAATTGTTGGTTGAATTGTGAAATTGTAATGATTCATCCCAGGTGGGCGATTGATGAGTATGCTAGGATTTTTCGTAGTTGTGTTTGGTTTAGGCCTCCTCAGCCCCCTAGAATTACTGATAGGAGTCCGAGGGCTGTAAGTAGTTGTGGGGGGGCGAATTGGGCTATTTGGATAATTAGTGCGAATGGCGCTAGTTTCTGTCATGTGGCCAAAATAAGTCCTGTGGATAAGTCTAATCCTTGTATAACTTGGGGTACTCATATGTGTATTGGGGCTAGTCCCATTTTTAGTGCTAGGGCTATTGTAATTGCAATGGTTGAAATAGGGGTTGCTGTAGAGTAAATGTTTCATTCCCCGGTGATTCATGCATTGGCAGTGCTTGCAAAGAGAATAGTTGCCGCGGCAGCGGCTTGGGCCAGGAAATATTTGATAGTGGCTTCTGTTGCTCGGGGGCAGTGGGATTTAGCCATTAGGGGTAATATTGCTAGTGTGTTTATTTCGAGGCCCATTCAGGCTAGTATTCAGTGGGAGGCTGATATCGTCAAGAGAGTGCCTAGGATTAAGCTGGCGAGTAAAATCAGGGTGATGAAAGGACTCATTTGGTAAGAGAAGGGTATTATCCTACATTTTTGGGGTATGGGCCCAAAAGCTTTGTTAGCTTATCTTAACTAGAGAGTGGTGTAACGGGAGCACTTGGAGTTTTGATCTCCACAATATGGGTTCGATTCCCTTCTTTCTAAGGAGTCGGGAGGATTTTAGCCTCCATGGGGCACTCTATCAAAGTGGTCCTTGGGCATTCAGGCACGGCTCCTGTCAATGTTGTTTTATATTTGTGGGGGTAAGCCACTTAGTGACACGGGTATTGAGGTGTGCCATAGGATGAGGGCTGTGGCTGCTGGTAGGAAGCTTTTTCATGCTAGGTGCATTAATTGATCATACCGGAATCGGGGGTATGAGGCTCGGACTCATAGGAATGTTATGGCTAAGAAAGCCGATTTTGCTATGATTACTGTGGTGGTTTTGGGGGGGAAGAGGCCGGGGGTTGTGCCTATAAATATTATTGCTGAGAATGTGTTTATTATTAGGATGTTGGCGTATTCGGCCAGGAAAAATAGGGCGAAGGGTCCTCCGGCATATTCGACGTTAAATCCTGAGACTAGTTCTGATTCCCCCTCTGTTAGGTCGAAGGGGGCTCGGTTTGTCTCTGCTAATGTTGAGACATATCATATTGCAGCTAAGGGTCAGGCTGGGAGGGCAAATCATGTTGTTTCTTGGGCGGTGATGAATGTTTGTATGTTGAAGTCTCCGGAGAATATGATTATGGCTAACAGGATTAGTCCTAGGCTGATTTCATAGGAGATGGTTTGTGCGACTGCTCGTAGGGCCCCAATTAAGGCGTATTTTGAGTTGGAGGCTCACCCTGAGCCTAGAATTGAGTATACTGCTAGGCTGGAAAGGGCTATAATGAAGAGTGCGCCTAAGTTCAAGTCTGTTAGGGCGTATGGTATGGGTAGTGGTGATCACAGTATTATAGCTAGTGTTAAGGCTAGTACGGGGGATGCTACAAATAAAAATGGGGAAGATGTTGAGGGGCGGACTGGTTCTTTGGTAAAGAGTTTTGCTGCGTCTGCAAGTGGCTGAAAAATTCCCCACGGTCCAACTACATTTGGGCCCTTTCGTAGTTGTATATACCCTAAAATTTTTCGTTCGATTAAAGTTAAAAAAGCAACTCCTAGTAGTACTGAGACAAGATAGGTTAAGCAGTGGAGAAGTTGCAATGGGGCGGGCATTTAGTATTAAGAGGAGGATTTGAACCTCCGACAGAAAGGGCTTAGGTCTTTTGCAATCGCCGGGCTCTGCCATCTTAATAATCTTATCTAGATTGTGGGTTATGCTCCCCCTATTTGATTTAGTTGTCTTCATTAAATTGGGGTGGGGCGTACTTAATATCATGGGCCCCCTCTTTCCGGTCCTTTCGTACTAGGAAAAGTGGCGTTACAGATAGAAACTGACCTGGATTGCTCCGGTCTGAACTCAGATCACGTAGGACTTTAATCGTTGAACAAACGAACCCTTAATAACGGTTGCACCATTAGGATGTCCTGATCCAACATCGAGGTCGTAAACCCCCTTGTCGATATGGGCTCTGAAAGGGGATTGCGCTGTTATCCCTTGGGTAGCTTGGTTCGTTGTTCGGCGAATGCCGGATCTTCGAGGTCAGAAGTTCTGTTATTTAGAGATGTCTCTCTTGATTTTAGGGGGTTACCCCATCTGCGCGGTAGCTCTGTTTTCTTCCGCGGTCGCCCCAACCAAAGACTGGGACCAATTACTATTAGATTTAAACTGATGTTGGAGGTCAATTGATATAGGTGGTCTAATGTCTTAAGTTCCAAAGGGTCTTCTCGTCTTGTATTTTTATGTCCGCTTCTGCACGGACAGATCAATTTCATTGACTTGAAAAGGGAGACAGTTAAGCCCTCGTCTTACCATTCATACAGGTCTTTATTTAAAAGACAAGTGATTGCGCTACCTTCGCACGGTTAAAAATACCGCGGCCGTTTAAAACTTTTCACTGGGCAGGTATGACCTCCAATACTTTGATTTTTGCAGGAGGCGATGTTTTTGGTAAACAGGCGGGGCTCGTGTTTGCCGAGTTCCTTCCTTATCTTTTAGTCTTTCCTTCATAGCCTTCCGGTGTTGGGTTAACGATTGGGTTATGTGAGTGCTTCTTGGTGTTTGGTGTGGTCACATTTCCCTCTGTGGCTTGGGTTCGGGTAATTGCTAGTGGCGGGTTCGGACTAGCGTACACGTAGGCTTGGAGAAGGGGGTTTTCTCCTTCTTATTACTCATTTTAGCATTATCTCTTCCATGTGGGCATGGGGTGGCCTAATAGAGTTAGGGGTTTTAGATTTAATATTTAAATAATAGAATTATTGTTTTGCTGGAGCTTTAACGCTTTCTGTTTAGGTGGCTGCTTTTGGGCCCACTAGAGCAGTATGTCTTGTTTAATATAATCTTTAACCTCCTGGTGAGGTTGTATTCTGTTTCTTAAGGGCTGTACCCCTTAGGAATAACTCTCGCATGTTTCTTTGGCTCGTTAAATTGCAAGCTGTTTGGGTTGTTCGAGTTGTTCGAGTAGCTTGAGGTTTTAAACTATTTGAGTTAAGGAGTGCGAGGCTGAACTCATATTCATTTCTTAGGCAACCAGCTATAACTAAGTTCGATAGGTCTGTCACCGCTACTTGGAGATCTTCCCACTCTTTTGCCACAGAGATGGGTTGGCCCTGATTTACAGGCTGTCTCGGAGTAGCTCACTTAGTTTCGGGGTCTTGAACTAAAGTCCACTTTGCTCGGGGGGGGGGTAGCTAAATCATGATGCAAAAGGTACGAGGGTTAGTCTCTGCTTAGTTGTGCTTTAATGATTTGTTTCATTTCTTTTTCAGCGTTCCCTTGCGGTACTGTTACTATGGCTTAATTGGTGCCTTTTCTGTCTCACATACTGGGGCGGTAGAATGTTTTAGTTTGTGTTGTGGTGGTTTAATGATGAGTTATTAATGTTGTGTGTTGTTTGGGTGTTTTAAGCTAGCTGTTTGGCTCAGAGCGACCCAGTTTGCGCGGGTATCTTTTCCGTGTAAAGGAGATGTATTGCTGTTATTACTACGCCCTGCTTATTCCAAGTGCACCTTCCGGTACACTTACCATGTTACGACTTGCCTCCCCGTATAGGCGGTGTGTGTTATTATGAATGTTTGGGTGTGTGCATGGGGAGAGTGACGGGCGGTATGTGCACGTCTCAGAGCCTAATTCAAAAGAACTCTCTATTTTCTTTTTACTACTAAATCCACCTTTGTGACACAGTATTTCAGGATGTCGTTCGTATGCTCTGTTGTAGAAAATGTAGCCCATTTCTACCCACTCCGTACGCTACACCTCGACCTGACGTTTTTGGGTAGGCCAATTTTGCTCACTGTTGTACCTTTACAGGGTAAGCTGACGACGGCGGTATATAGACGGTGCGAGACAAGGAGTGGTAAGGTTTAACGGGGATTATCGGTTTTAGAACAGGCTCCTCTAGGTGGTTCTGAGACACCGCCAAGTCCTTTGGGTTTTGAGCTGTGGCTTGTAGTACCCGGGCGAATGTGTGGTGACACATATAAGGTTTATGGCTAAGCATAGTGGGGTATCTAATCCCAGTTTGTTTCTTAGCTTTCGTGGAGTCAGGTGGTTTTTGTTTAAAGCTACTTTCGTGTTTGGGTTTCTTGCCTTCGAGGGGCTTATAACAGCTTAGAGGGCCTTTTAGCTTTATTTTTGTTTTTCCCTAACCACTCTTTACGCCGTGCTTATCAACTAGGGTCTTTCGTATAACCGCGGTGGCTGGCACGAATTTTACCGGCCCTCTTAGCCCTGACTAAGTCAAGTTTGCACTTATGGCTTAATGTAAATTACTGCTGAAATCCCTTGGGGGTGTGGCGTAGCAAGGCGTCGTGGGCTAGGTTGAAGGCTGTGCCTGATGCCTGCTCCTCATCTCCGGGCGGGAGAAAAATTGAGGGCATTCTCACGGGGATGCGGATACTTGCATGTATAAATTAGGCTAAAGCTGATAGTAAAGTCGGGACCAGGCCTTTGTGCCTGCGGAACTTTTTAGGGTTCAATCTTAACATCTTCAGTGTTGCGCTTTAAATTTAAGCTACGCTGGC